ACAAAGAAGGAATCACTCGATTTACCCTTTTGGGATGACTCACAATTATATATAAATAGAATATATTTCTATCAATCAGATATCATGCAAACCCTTTCCATACTAATAGAATAGAACCTTACTCCATTTAATCTAATAAATATTCTAATAAATATTTAATCTAATAAAAGTGAAATTTTTTTTTTATAAGTTCGTTGAAATTGAAGAAGTTCTATATTGCTCAATAAATTGACCTATATTTATTTGTCCACTACCACTATGTTACGTAAGAAATCTAAAAAAGGGTTATGATAAAATAAACCTATATATAAAATAAAAAAAAAAAAAAATGAAAACTACAAATATCCATTTTTTACGAACGGGATCGAGAATCTTTATTAATTCGACACAAGAAAGGGTTGGGTAAAATTCCGTTTCTTGTGTCAAGGACTAGGAGACGAACAATCTCCCCTAAAATCCTTTGTTCCTCTCATTTATACTTTGGTTTCTATTCTCCGCTTATTTATCTTTTGTTTTGATTCTAGTCAAATATAAAACTATTGATTCATTCTATATCATACCGTTTCAATTTGGATTGAAAAAACAAATAAATAAAGAAGAGTTAAGTAAAACAGTCGCCTTCACAATATACTATGACCAGGAATGCGGTATTAAGTAATTCCCGAAATCCGGTAGAATAAAGAATATAAATAAGCAAAATTTTTTTGATCATACATAATTCCCAACAAAAATTTGTTTATTTTTAGAGCTTGATGTTGATAAATCCGCAGATCTAGAAATTCATTTCGGACAATTGAACCTTCTCAAACTGTTTCTTTTTAAGAACCAAAAAGATTTGTGCCAAAATAACAGATGCCAAGAAGAGCAAAAGACCTTGGACACGTAATGGATCTTGAAGTACTATTTCCGTATCTCCCTGACCAAATCCACCCACATTAGGATTACTCGTTAATGGTTGATCAAGTTTGATGGATTCGCCCTCTGAAACAAGAAGTTCCGGTCCTGGAGGGATAATATCAACCACTTGACGTCCATCCGATGCATCCGCTATGGTTATTTCGTACCCCCCTTTTTCTTTTCGTATTATTTTGCTTACTATACCTGCTGCTGTAGCATTATAAACATTATTGTTACTCTTGCTCCCGTCGGGATAAATCTGACCCCTTCCCCTGTTCCCGCCTACATATATGGGATATTTTAAGAAGTGCACATCTTTCTTAGTAGCGGGGTCCGGGGAAAGAATAGGAAAGGTGATTTCACTATATTTCTGACCAGGAACCGGACCTATCACAAGAATATTTTTTTTAGTGGGACGATAGCTCTGAAAAGACAGATTTCCTATCTTTTCTTTAATCTCGGGCGAAATACGATCGGGAGGGGCTAATTCAAACCCCTCGGGTAAAATAAGAACAGCCCCGACATTCAAAGCTCCTTTTTTACCATTAGCAAGAACTTGTTTCAGTTGCAGATCATAAGGAATTCGAACAACTGCTTCAAATACAGTATCAGGAAGTACCGCTTGTGGAACCTCGATATCCACGGGTTTATTAGCTAAATGGCAATTGGCACATACAATACGGCCAGTCGCTTCTCGTGGATTTTCATAACCCTGCTGTGCAAAAATGGGATATGCATTTGAAAGGGGTGCCTGGGTTAGTATATATATCATGAGCGATACGGAAATGGATCGAGTAATCTCTTTCTTTATCCAAGAAAAGGTATTTTTAGTTTGCATGGTCCAATCATTGATCCCGAAAATTTCTACAATAAAATTAGGTAGGTCGCTACTATAGTTCCCTATCTATAATTTTGCTATTTACTTAAATATTAAAATAAATAATTTTACTGGAATATTGGAGGAATCCCTTGGATGGGTAGTAAGTACAATTTTGAATGTTTTGCTTATGTACAAAGTAACAAATATTATAATTGGATCGTTCGATCACTTTTCAGTCATTCATTGAATGATAAATCACTACAAGTGAAGGAGATACACGATTTAAATAACGAAAGATCCAATATTTAAAAATTGTATCTAAAATGACTGGAAAAGTAGAAACAAGACCGGATATAATTTGATCATTATGAGCAAATCCAAAATCTTTGTAGACAGAGCCAATCATTAATTCCCAACCGTGGGGCGAATGGAATCCTATACATAAATCAGTTAATAAAAGAATAGAAAAAGCTTTTATTGTGTCGCTTAAGTTGTATAGGAATTCTTGAAACCAAGAGTTAAGAATAACAAGTTCTTCATTACCTAGAATAGAATAACCACTTAGAATACCGAAACAGATTATATTTGTCGAGAAGTGCAAAATTGTATGGATGCGATCCTCGTTGTGCATCTTGATCAATTGGATCGTTTCTTTGTAGATTTCGATGCGAGGCTTTTGTAAATGTGTTTCCGGGTATTCCTTTATCATTTCGTCCAAACGTAAGAGTTCCTCTAAGTCTATGAATTCTTTTAGAATACTCTTTTCTTGAATATCATTCAAAAAAATTTCGGATTGCCTAGTATTCCACCAATTAGTAAACCAAGATTCCAGACTTTTATTAAATGAGAGAGAGATCCACCAAGGCAAAAATACTATAGATGCAAGATATAGAAGGGAAATTAATACTTTCTTTTTTGCCATTTTTTCGTCTGTGAATTTAAAAATTTTTAATGAACGCACCTCATTCGTCGACTCTATATGATACTAATATTTCTATCAAGCATAAGTTCTATTACAAGTCATCGATGTATTTCCGGATTTTTTTGTGATTCAGTACAGCGGTTAGTCCTTGAATTTAGAAAGAATATAGAATAAGAAAGAGCCCTCTTCAAATTAATAGTAGTCGGATTTCGAGACGAAAGAACTCCCGTTCTATCAAAATATCAAATATTTCGAAAAAAAGAATTCTTTACTTTATGATGAAATGTTTTGTTTTGATATATGATGAATCTATCATTTAGATTTGTTACTGAATTGAGTTAAGTGGATTTACATACGCATAAAAAAAATTGTGGACATAAACAATTTAGTTTTAGAATTGTTTCATATACGTTTGCTTTGGCTCGAGTAAGCGTTCTGAAGAAACTTCAGTTAAGTTATGCTATAGAAAAAAAGATGATTCTTGAGTTTTTTATCTCTTGCAAAGTATTCATTCTTCAGTTCCTTTTTTCAAAATACTTCAATTGGTACACGCAAGAAATAGGCCAATTCGGCAGCTTTTTGCTCAATCTCTCGTGGAGTAAAATTCTCATCAGTACGAGTCAAGGGAATGGCTCCTTGTCCTTTTATTTCCATATAAAGGACACGACGAGCATAAATACCCTCTTTAATTTCTATTCTGATGGACTGAATGTCTTTCATAAGGAATCGGAGGAATATGCGACGATTTTTTCCAGGAAATCCCCAACGAAAAATACACACTATGCCCTCTTTTATATCGAATCGATCATAACCACTACCTACATTCCACGAAATTGTGCACCACAAATAGGAGCTAATAAAAAGACCTGCGATCCCATAGAAAGACATCACGATACCTTGTGGAAAAAAAATTATTTGCTGAGAAGGAAATAAAGATATAAAATTCCTACCAAAATAACTGGACGTTCCAACCAATAAAAACCCTAATGAACCTAAAAAAAGAATAAAGGCCCAACAGAAATTACTTGTTTTTCGAGACCCCGCTATAAGTTCTACCCATATACGTTCTGATCGCCAACTCATACTCTAACTAGACCTAGTTGCATTTTATTGGAATTGGGAGAATAACAAAAATAATTTTTTTTTTACTTTTTTTTGTTTCCGAAGTAACTCTCATCAACCAGCACTATTATGATGTGAACCTTTAGGGATAATTCATCGAATTTCTTAGATCCAAACTAAAATAATAACATCCCTTTCATATGATTTCCTAATACATATAGATATATTGACTTTACATTTCAGAAATTCTCCCCGATCCCGATCTATTTGAAAATAGTTATAATTCATTTATCATGTTTACACATACAATTTATCATGTTTACACATACATAAGAGCTTATGCCCGAAGGAAGCCGCATATTATACCATATTTTACTAAATAGATATCCGTGTTATGATCCAAGTAAGTCTTGAAAAAAATATATATATAAGATTTGTCCTTGTTGTATCTAAAAAATCTTGTTTTTTTGAACATAAAGAGATAAAGAAGCCATTGCAATTGCCGGAAATACTAAGCCCACTAAAGGCACAAAAATGGAGGGGAGACTGTTGAGAGTTATCATAGAATGGGTACCTCGATTTAATATTTGTACCTGTTATTTATTGTTATATTTATTGTTTATTTATTGTTATATTTATATATTTATTGTTTTATATTTGAACCTTATATTGTTATAAAGATATCTTATAATTCATATATAATTGTTATATTATACTAAGTATATCTAAGTGAGTATATATATACTTAATAGGGATAGGGAGTCTATAAGTATATGTTTTAAGAAATATATATTAATTTAAGAAATATATATTAATTAATAAAATACAATAAATATATAAATAAATGGACCTATTCATCTTTCTACATGTTTCTACATGAAATATATATATACGATAATCCACCCTTTTCTTATTCGTATTAGTAGTTATTATCTTTTCTTGTCTTATAAATTTCATAATTTAATAAAATTTTAAAGTATTTCCTAAAAACTCCCAAAGAATTCGTTATAATACGATCCAACAAAAAGGATTCTTAGTGGGGGATTATTTTCGGGAGATATAGAAAGATGCAAGACCTTGTTAACTAATTCCACGGAAGAAAGCGAAAGAATTCACTCTTTTGTTTAATAGAGATTTCCTAGTTAGTATTAGTAACCAGGAATATCGATAAAAAAAGATCCGGATGGTTCTTTCTACAATTCAATCTTATGTTACCAAAGTCAAAATCCATTCTTCGGATTTTGACTTTGATTCCTATAAATTAAATAACTACTTGATCACCACACATAAAAAAATTTA